TTCCACTTTTGGAAGACCTTGCGTTATATCACCAGATCTTGATTTTTCATATATAAATGTAACTAATGTATCTCCTTGGTAAAGGATTTCCCCATAATGTCCATGAACAGTTGCTCCTGGAGTAGCCAAATAAGGCTTAGCTGATCGTATTACCACAGAGTCACCTTGAACAATTAGAACTTGACCCGATTTGAAATGCGGTCCTTTTTTGGCTATACATACATTTTCACAAAGAAACTGCCCAAGACTAACGATTGTAGATGTCTCTTCACAATAATTATGATGGACAAAATACCAATTCAAATGGAATGGATTCAAAATGAGGTTACTGCATGAATAGGGATTATAAAATTGACCCTTTTCGTCCAGTAAATAATATTTAAGTATTTGAAAAATCTGTTTTAAATTGTCAAGTTGCAAATAGTTAGTTACCAAGATCTGATTATGGGTTATTAAATGGGAAAATAAATCAAAATTATAAATTGGAAAGCCTGTTCCTAACGGGCCCAACGAATTCCTAATTGGAATTAGGGGGTTCTTTTTGATTGATTCTTTTATCACATTGGGAGATTTTACATGGTTGAATGGGCCTATTCGAAAACAATTGGATGATGACAAAATTATCAAAGATTGAGACTCCTTATTTCGATTCAACAATGTATGGATAGTTCCTTGATTTGGATGAAGGGATTCTTGAATCCTTGCCTTGGAATAGGAATAAATGGAAGAAAACGGATTGACATTAGCGCGATCTGATCCATTCTCAGAGATCAATCCTGAACCCGACAGATCGTTCCTTTTCCGGGTATAAGAAATAGGTGACTTCGCTAAGTCGATTCTTAGAAAATATCTAAGCAAACCATTTGTCCTTATTTCAACAAAGGAAGCACAGGCCTTTTCGATCTTTTTGTCTTGGTCCCAATTCAACACTAAAGAAGTCCGAACTAATTGAATACTTGTGTCCCAAATTTCAAGAATTGGGTCATAATAAAGGATATAATTGACAACTCGAAGTTGTAGATTATCACTTTCCTGCAAGAGATCCGGCGGGAAAAGTCTTCCTAAATTTATACCATCCGTTTTTTTATATGGGACTACAGGTTGAACCAAAACAAAATACTTTTTTTCATACCTGGAAAGTTTCATTCGTTGGATATAGAGCCAATTTTTCAATTTTTTGTATTCTTTGGAATTTGGTTTTCCCCCTCCTGGTGGTATCAATCGGAATGCCTTATTTGTCTTTCCAGGAAAATGGATATCTCCGGAAAATATTATCAGTTTCGTTTTTTCTGCTTTTTTCTTCACTCGGACCAATCCGCCTACCCGACTTCTTCTATTTAAAGTGATTTGTGTATCTGCCCCAATAATACTATTGTGCCGTACCATTATGGAAGAAGATTCGGCCAAAATGTGGACTTCCACGGGAATAAAAAAAAATGGATTTACTTCTTTTTGATATTTTGGCCAAAATACCTTGACTCCTAGATACTCAATAAAATCCTCTTCGTTGACGATTGAATTAAGTTCTCTAGTCTCATATTTAGTAAGTCCCGAGCTCTTTCTTATATATCGAGGATCGTCGAAATAAGCAAGAATACTATTTCTACGGAGAATACCATTTCTGGGGATTTCCACTGAGATACCTGAAGAAGGTATTAGTTGGTTCTCGCCTTCTTGAATCGATTCGAGTGGGATGATAAATCTATTTCTTCGCCTCTTTGCCAATAAATAAGAATTGCCGTCTAGAATGGCTGGATATCTGAGATTACAACGACCCATACATGTCATTCGATTAAGTTCTGAATAATCAGGAATCCTATCTCCCTTTTTATTTTTACCAGAAAAATACGAACTAAAAAATTTGTGTCTCACTTTATTATTAATTACTGAGGGGTTTTCAATATATCTGGGCTTGACAGAAAGAGAATAAGCGCTCATTTGATCTTGATCCTTGTGGATCGAACAGGGGCCTAGACTGTATCTCCAGGGTTCCCCTAATAATATCCATAAATGACTTGTTTTTGGTAAGAGATGAATATTACCATATGTAAATTCAGGTGCATGATACACATCAGTATTCCAGTGCATTTCGCCCTCTGAGTCAGAATAAATATGTTTTCGAACCTTCTCTTTCAAATTCAAAGTGGATGTTTTCGTGCGAATCTCAGCAATCACTTGTTCTGATTCTACATATTGATCGTTTTGAACTAAAAGAAAACTTTTGGGCGGAATACACACATTGTGTGTAATATCTTCACTCTCAATAGTTACATACAAGTCTCTAGAACATAGAAAAGCAGGATGTCCATGACGTGTACGTGTCGGATGAACCAAATCCTCGTTGAATTTTATTTTTCCATTAGAAGGGGCTCGCACATGTTCTGCAGTACCTCCTGTGAATACTCCGCCGGTATGAAAAGTTCTTAATGTTAATTGAGTGCCCGGTTCTCCAATAGATTGACCTGCAATAATACCTACGGCTTCTCCCAATTCGACCAGGTCGTCATGAGCTGGACTACGGCCATAACATAATTGACAAATCCAAGATGTACTCCTGCAAGTAAAGGGGGTTCGAATAGAGATTGGTTGTGCTCTAAAAGTTATGAATCTACTGACAAGTCCAACCCCAATATCTTGATTTCTAGTAGCAATACATCGCGAACCTATATATATATCATCCGCTAATACACGGCCAATTAATGTTTGTATAAAAATCCTGTCTGCCATCATTCCATTTCGAGGACTTACAGAAATACCGCGAACGGTGCCACAATCTGTTCGACGTACAACAATGTGTTGAACTACTTCAACAAGTCTGCGCGTGAGATATCCTGCATCTGATGTTCGGATAGCGGTATCCACAACCCCCTTACGGGCTCCGTAGCAAGAAATAATGTATTCTGTTAAAGAGAGTCCCTCGCGCAAATTGCTTTGAATGGGTAAATCGATCATTTGCCCTTGAGGATCCGACATTAATCCTCTCATACCTACTAATTGATGTACCTGAGATGCATTTCCTCTGGCTCCCGAAAAAGACATTATATGGACTGGATTAAAAGGCTCGGTCATCCGAAAATTAGGATTCATTTCTTGTCGCAAATATTCACTTGTTGCATACCATATTTCGATTGATTGACGTAATTTTTCTACCGCGTGTACATTCCCATAATGATGGTGTTTTTCCAAAATAAAACTTTGTTGTTCAGCGTCTTGAACTAGCCATCTTTTAGAAGGTATTGTTAAAAGATCATCAATTCCTAATGAAATGGACGCGGCGGTAGCTTGTCGGAAACCCAGAGTCTTTACTTGATCCAGGATATGTGATGTATATCCTATTCCATAGTGATCAATAAATCGACTAATAAGTCGTTTCATGGCAGTTCCGTCTATCACTTTATTGTGAAAGACCTGAGTGGGCCGTTCTGCCATCAGTACCTCCATATTGCGCTGAGTAGAATTTGACAATGGGCTTGAGTCAGTGATTGGAAAACTCCCTTTTCTAGATATTGATTTACGTAGAAATTCTGCAATTATGGTCTTAGTTAACCCGGAGAGACTTGAATTCCCGTTGGTAGCATAGAATTACAACAGCCCTGCCAAAACCCCTGTATGGCTTCTTCTATTTCTCGATAAAGAGAAATATGACCAAGAGTGGTTCGAATATATATATAAATAATTTCTTTTTTTATACTTCGTACTATTAGATAGTGTCCATAAATCTCATAATAGGTCCCTACAGATTCATAGTGAATTTCGATGGGAGTTTCTCTTGCAGCAATAACGCGTTGATCTAGTCGCCACCGCAGCCACAAAGGACTACCTAAATTGATTCGTTTTTGCCGATAAGCTCCAATTGCATCATAGGGATTACAAAAAAAGGGTTCTTTTTTTTTTTTATACTTATAGTTATTATCTTCATTTTGATAGTTTCTACGATTACATGGATTATATCTATTTACACAAATACCCCGACGATTTCCACTCGTTAAGACATAGAGTCCACTAAGCATATCTTGAGTTGGTGCCGAAATGGGATCTCCAATAGTTGGAGACAAAAGATTCATATGAGAAAACATAAGTAAACGTGCCTCTGCTTGAGCCTCCAAAGATAAAGGCACATGAACAGCCATTTGATCCCCGTCAAAGTCTGCATTGAAGCCCTTACAAACTAATGGATGTAAACAAATAGCGCGCCCTTCCACTAAAATGGGGAGGAATGCCTGTATGCCTAATCTATGCAGAGTAGGCGCTCTATTCAGCAATACAGGATGGTCATCCAGAATTTCCTGAAGTATTTCCCATACAATCGGTTTTTTTTTTCGAATTTGACTCTTAGCAACTCCTATGTTCGAAGCAAGATTTTTTCTAATTAGGTCACGAATTACAAATGCCTGGAAAAGTTCTATTGCTATTTCGCGAGGCAATCCACATCGATGTAATGAAAGTGAAGGGCCCACGACAATCACGGACCGCCCTGAATAATCGACCCGTTTACCAAGCAGGGTCTCACGAACTCTTCCTTCTTTGCCTTCAATTACATCTGAAAGCGACTTGTAAACTCTATTATGATCATCCCTCATTGGTTGTCCGCAGATTCCATTATCAAGAAGCGCATCCACGGCTTCTTGTAGCAATTTTTCCTGAGATATTATTAATTCTTCTGGCGTAGCTATACTTGTTGTTAATAGATCTGTAAGAGTATTATTCCGATAGATAATTCTTCTATAGATTTCATTAATATCTGAGGTCACTAGTTTATCCTCATCTATATGATAGATGGGTCTCAACTCAGGAGGAAGAACTGGTAATAGACACAAAACCATCCATTTTGGTTCTATATTTGTTCGAATAAAATGCTTAGCCAATTCCATGCGTCTACGCAAAAAATCTTTTCTTCTTCCAACTTTTCGATCTTCCCATTCATTCCCTGTGGGTTCCTCTTCCTCCAATTCTTTCCATTCTACCAATGAATAGTCTATAAGAATTCGTAAATCTAGATT